CTTTCACATGAATTTTTTTTTAATTAAATTCTAAATTAACGCTTAGAATCAAGAATTTCGAAATCTAAATGATGATCTAAATGATGAATCCAAAAATTTTATGGAATTCTGAAAGATAGAAAAATCCGTTTGATCGAATCATATCATTCCATTATATTGACAATTTAAAAAAACTGTTCATACTATGAACGTAGTATAATGGCGGTCGGGCAAGTATGCCCCCATCGTCTAGTGGTTCAGGACATCTCTCTTTCAAGGAGGCAGCGGGGATTCGACTTCCCCTGGGGGTAGGGTACTACGAAAGGCGGTTGATCATGGATTATCAATAAAGACTGAAATTTATTTTTCCTGTTCCTGGGTCGATGCCCGAGCGGTTAATGGGGACGGACTGTAAATTCGTTGGCAATATGTCTACGCTGGTTCAAATCCAGCTCGGCCCAAGAATTTGCCCATCCACCATGAAATAATATAACACCCATTTGTTGTTCTCCGGAAATCACCGATCTCCCTTAATACAATATTGAAGAATCCAAATATGAAACATTTCTAGCACTATTTCTTTTTTCCATATTACATATTTTTTCTTCTATAAATTTGGATATTGTTAATAATATAGATTCATATTAGGGTCTGTAAGTATAAAGTCTTAGGAAAAGATTGAAATAAACAAAAAAACCCTTTTTTCTTTTCATTGATTCATTTTTCAACCGACTTGGCAATAAAGAACGGATTACTGGTAATTCGTGTCGATCTCACTAAAGTGCATATCCATATAGATCTCAATATATACAAAACAAAAGTATGTTTTTCTTTCAGTTACAGCACAACGATTTGAATATAAATCAAAAATAGAAAAAAAAAAGAAAGAGTTTAAATGAAACCATAAGAATATGTATGCTATACGCTTTTTTCCCTGGGATTGTAGTTCAATTGGTCAGAGCACCGCCCTGTCAAGGCGGAAGCTGCGGGTTCGAGCCCCGTCAGTCCCGATGGATACAAATCCAATAAAAAAGACATCAATGCATTTTGTGTGTGAAAGGGAATAAAAATAACAAACAAAATCTCATTTCTAATAAATAGGAGATCCCTCTTGTTTTTTTCTTTCTTCGTTGGAACCTTTATCTTAAACTAAAAAAGAAAGAATAAAAAAGGAAAAGGAATTATTGATTGCATCAGAAATCCATTTTTTTTTATTTGGTATGGATAAAAGATCTTCCTATGTTATACTATTTAATTCTCGACGATGAATCGATTTGATAGTTCAGATATTGTTATTCGTGATATTGATTAGATTTGACATCATTGAAATATATATTTTATATCGTTGAATTTACCGACGAAAGATTTATCATCCCTATGGGATTAAATCCCGAATTATTTATTAGAAATTTCAGAGAAATAAAAATGGAAGTAAATATTCTCGCATTTATTGCTACTGCATTGTTCATTCTAGTTCCTACTGCCTTTTTACTTATAATTTACGTAAAAACGGTAAGTCAAAGTGACTAATTTCACTTAACCATGACTTCTTAATTGTTATCAATGTAATCAATGATTTTCAAAAAATGAAAAAGATTTCAATTTTGGGGTTTAGTCTTAAATGAAATGATCGGACTACAATCAGCAGAATTCTATGAAATCCAGATAGTATAGTAGAAAGAAATAGATTTGATTTCTTTCTACTATACTATCTATTATTTTATTGTACAGTATTCAATATGTACAATATTGAATATTGTAGTATATTAAAGTTTGACTCTTTAAAAATAGAGGTTTAATATGGATCAATCTACGTCTATCTTCCTATTCATATATAATTTGAATTACATATATGTTATGTACATAACATAGTGTCCCAATTTTTTCTTTGTTTCATCTATTTGATTTGTATTGATTCCAATCAATCTGAAATAATTAATAAGCAACTCTTATTCTTCTGATTCTAAATTTTAGATTTCTGAGTATTTTTACAATCCCAGTATCATATTAAAAGAAAAAAAAAGGAAGAGTGGGGGGTTACGCGGTTCCTGATTTTCCATATAAAATTTTGGTAAGAGTTAGTTCGTCGAAATAGAAATCCTAGGAAGAATTTGGTTGGAATAGGAGTCAAATTCCTATTATTTTGTATTCCTTTTTACGTTACGAATATGGGAATTATTCAAATCTTTGTTTGATTGAAAGAGTATTTTTGATTTCTACATTACCCATAGTTCTATATTATCCATAGAATACATTACACTACTAGAACACAATAGAACTCCGAAATACAGATATATTTTATATTTAAATTCAATGAATTAGTATGAGTTAAATACTTTAATTCATATAGTTCACAAAAATTTCAAAACCCAGCTATAAAACAAAATTGATACTTTGATCCCTTAACTCAATTATTAGTATCTTTATAGTCCACTTCTTCCCCATACTACGAGGGAAAGCGAAAATGAAAAAACTACCATTAAAGCAGCCCAAGCAAGACTTACTATATCCATATAAATTTTGTCTCCTATCTCTATTAATATGAAGGAATTTTTTCATTATTGGTCACAAATTTTTCTTGTATTATTTTCTTTTGTATTATTCACTAATAATACTATAATAATAGTGAAATTGCTGATACAGAGTCAAAAAAGGATTCCGGGTTAACACCATTGACGAAATAATTATTTCAAGATTTATCGATTCCTTTTCGCTACCGGAATATTTCCTTGAATCCGAAACGAAAAGATTTCCAGCATTTTTTTTAGAACAAACCTCCTGATACTTAAAATTTAGAATCAAAGAAGGCTCGTAAGGAGTCCTTTTGTTACGCTTGTTCCTTATGCTGGAAAAAAATTTATCAAAAAAATGTAATAATGTAATAAAGTATTTCAAATTTCTTATCGATCAGGCGACACCCGGATTTGAACTGGGGAAAAAGGATTTGCAGTCCCCCGCCTTACCACTCGGCCATGCCGCCAAAACTATAATATAGATGAGTCTATAAGAATATCCCAAAAAGGAGGGTTCTAAACTTCTTTTTTTTTTTGAAAAAAAAAAACTTTCTCCATTTCAATTATAACAGCAACTATCAGTATATGTAAACCCTAGAACATAAATTTTAATTGTTACACAGATATTTTCTAATTGGGTATTTTACTCATATATAATACCTATACTATAGCGAATTTTCAAGAAATTCTCATGCTTCTCCTTTTTTTTACAATTTTGTATTAAATAGATTGAATAGAAAATAAAAAATTAACACGATATGTCATGTACTGTCCCCAACGAATATGACTGCAATAAAGTAATAGACATGTATATCTAGATATAGATATATAGCTGGAGTTAGATATGTGCATGTTTAATAAATACAAACCTTCTTAGACATTCTAATCATACTCTCCAATTCTAAAAAAATAGGTAAAAATCTCTTTCTTCTTTACGAATTCCAATTCTTTTTTTAACAATTGAAAAAGTTAAGTGCTAAAAAAATCAATTCTATATTGTTTCTGATTTTTAGATTAGATCTTTATCTCAGCGAGCAGAACAAATCCCGAATTCATTTTTTCCTGGTATCCAATTTAATTCGAATATGTAATATCATAATAATGGTAGAAATGGAATTTCTTTTTTGTTTTGATATTCCTTAAAAAACCCTGAAATCAAGGTGGAATTATTCAATTCGTTTCCATTTTTTTTATTAGAATTTCGATTCTATCTATTTGTTTTGTTGCAAATTTCTAGTTGAGTATAAAATCCTATTTTATTTATTTTTCTTTTCATAATAGGTATTTCATGCACGGGATTAGGTAAAATTTCATGTAATTCAGTAAAAAAACAGAAATTCCATTATTGCTAAATCTATTCTTATTCTTGTTAATTGATGAAGAATGACAGCAAATCGTGGATATTTTTCTATCAAATTCATGAGGAAATTGAAAATGCTTGGGAGTAGAAATGAGGGAATATCTACATTACCGGAGTTGAATCAGATACAATTTGAAGGGTTTTGTAGGTTCATTGATCGGGGCTTAACAGAAGGACTTTTAAAGTTTCCAAAAATTGAGGATACAGATCAAGAAATGGAATTTCAATTATTTGTGGAAACATATCAATTGTTAGAACCCTTAATAAAGGAAAAAGATGCCGTATATGAATCACTTACATATTCCTCTGAATTATATGTATCCGCGGGACTAATTTTGAAAAGCAGTAGGGAAATACAAGAACAAACCATTTTTATTGGAAATATTCCTCTAATGAATTCCTTGGGAACTTCTATAGTAAATGGAATATACAGAATTGTAATCAATCAAATATTGCAAAGTCCTGGTATATATTACCGGTCAGAATTGGACCATAACGGAATTTCGGTTTATACCGGCACGATAATATCAGATTGGGGGGGGAGATTAGAATTAGAAATTGATAGAAAAGCAAGGATATGGGCTCGTGTGAGTAGGAAACAGAAAATATCTATTCTAGTTCTATCATCAGCTATGGGTTCGAATTTAAGTGAAATTCTAGAGAATGTTTGTTATCCTGAAATCTTGGTGTCTTTCCTGAGTGATAAGGAGAAAAAAAAAATTGGATCAAAAGAAAATGCCATTTTGGAGTTTTATCGACAATTTGCTTGTGTAGGGGGAGATCCAGTATTTTCTGAATCTTTATGTAAAGAATTACAAAAAAAATTTTTTCAACAAAGATGTGAATTAGGAAGAATTGGTCGACAAAATATGAACCAAAAGCTGAATCTTGATATACCTCAGAACAATACATTTTTGTTACCGCGAGATATATTGACAGCTGCGGATCATTTGATTGGAATGAAATTTGGAATGGGTACACTTGACGATATAAATCATTTGAAAAATAAACGTATTCGTTCCGTAGCAGATCTATTACAAGATCAATTTGGATTGGCCCTGGTTCGTTTAGAAAATATGGTTAGGGGAAGTATATGTGGAGCAATTAGACATAAATTGATCCCGACTCCTCAGAATTTGGTGACTTCG